TTAATTTCACTGAAACTTGAATTATTAGTTCTTATCAATGATTGAAGAAATGAAAGAAAGGGATTCACCAAGTCTTAAATGAAATGATCGGGGGTGGAATCAGAAGTATCTGAGTATGTAGTAAAGAACTACATACTCAGATACTATTCTATAGTTGTATAGTATTTTTTAGTTAAAGTTGTATACAGTTATTTTTTTTATATATATATATATATAGATCGCAATATGCATGTCATATATTAGATGTACCTCTATCTAAATTAAATAGCATTCCATTTTCTCTTCTTCAATAGATCAATTTGTATGGATTTCGATTAATCCAAAGAAAATAATCGAAGACCAACTCTTCTATTCTCATTCCTAGGTTTCTTTTAATTTTATATAGGATATATGGATCCCGAGATCCATCGAAAGAATCGATAGAAGAATAGTATGTCCATATACTATAAAAAAAAATAGAATTAGGGATTGATTTTTCTCATTGTAATATCCATTATTCTGTTAAGAAGTGGTCCATTAAAATAGAATATTTAGGAAGCATTCAGTTGGAAAAAAATTTCCCATTATGTTATGTGTAGATTTGAATCTGGAAATATAACTATGATAATCATTCATTCTTTAATCGAATGATTATTATTCATTATTGTATTTTCTTGTTCATTATTGTATTCCAGTATAATTTTGAAAGAGAGACGTTTTTTTAAGGTTTCGCAAAACGATCAATTAAAGAATTAATACAATTTGATTACCAAATTGATTACTCAATCAGTACTACCCCTAGAGTCCACTCCTTCCCCATACTACAAGTGAAAGGGAAAAGGAAAAGACCACCATTAAAGCAGCCCAAGCGAGACTTACTATATCCATGTTGAATTATGCCCCCTATCTCTATGAAGGAATTATTCCATTATTGATCAATAATCATAGTGGAATTAATGGCGCATAGTCAAAAAGGATTCTGACTTAAGGCTATTAATCCAATGAATCCACCCATAACAAGCAAGATAGATAACTATCTATCAGATAGTTCCATTTCCTCTTTGATCTAAACCCTTATTGTCTGTGAAAGAATCGGGAGACGGCACCACTATCTTTCAAAGTAAAGGCAAAGAACATTTTTTCTTCAACTTTAGTTTTTACTATATATACTATATATATTATATATATATATTTTACTGTACTATATAAGATAAGAATAGTAAGAATAAAAGAAAAACTATACTATATAAATAAAAATAAATAAGAATAAAAGAAAAGTCGAACAGCCCCATTCTGTTTGAATGTCTGAACACTCAGAGCTTTTAGTGAGCCTGGATATAAAGTATTTTCAGTCCTTTCCACAACTCCTAAATGTATTTCCCATTAGATTAGCCTATCTAATCTAATTCCAGATAGAATCAACACTACCTTAGTATAGGTAGTGTAAGATAATTAGGAAGTTTTGATAGTCTTTCGTATAATGCTTTCTCCTAGAAGAAAAAAGGGGAGTCCTTTAGTTTAGGAACCTTTATAGGATTTTCAACGTATTACTTTGATAGTTCTGAATCCCAAAATGGACTCTCACTATTTATTTGTTTGATTCCATTTTTTTGATAAAAAAAATGACTTGAAACAATCATTAATAAGCGGAAGTTGTTTCAACCCTATTGGTTGGTATCATTTTGGGCCACGCACAGAATTCCTCAAAAATTGACAGTTTTTTAGAGAATCTATGTATTCTAAAAATCAAGTATCAACAGGCCTAGCCTAGTCCTTTGTTCCTGCTTCTGCGGGTCAAGAATTCGTCGAACAATTAACAGGATAAGAAATTCCAAGTCTTTTGTTGATTAGGCGACACCCAGATTTGAACTGGGGATAAAGGATTTGCAGTCCCCCGCCTTACCACTTGGCCATGCCGCCAAATCTGATTCAAAATGGATAAAAGTATTATCTATATTCTATTCTATATTATTAAATTGTATTATTCAATTCTTTTGAAAATTATTGAGAACCCCACACCCCTTTTTTTTTTTATTTGGATTTTGAATTCCATTATACTTATTCCTTTTCCTTTCCAAAAATGAATTCAAAAAATGAATCTCTATTCTTTTCTTTATTGAATTGAATCCCGTTTAGATTATTCTCTTCGATTGATTGTATCTCAAAACACACATACCACTAAAAAACTTCCTTTCTTTCTATTGAAAAAAAAAAAGAAAAATGGATTTCCGGCCACAGACTGAAAAATTCAGGACAAACTGTGTTTCCTTAATTGTATAAGAAAAACAAATCGATTTACGACTAATCAGTATAAATTACTTTGAATAATAGATCGTTTTCAATTTCCATTATAACAATATATATGTGTATATGTAAACCCCAGAACAGAAATTATTACACAGATATCGTATCGAGTGGAGTCTCCCTCTTATGCACATATCCCTATAGAAAAAACCGCCTGAATTTTTCATTGAATATATTGAATAAAAAATGGGAATTGTGATATAGTGCGACCCTACCT